CCCCTTATCAATATCGATGCATTTCAAGATGAACAAGAATTCAACCGGTTCTATTAACTAGAATATAAACAGTACGCAACTAACAAGTGTGGAACAAAGAAATCAAATAAATAGAGTTTATTGTTAGAATATATTGACAAAAAATTTTCGATTTTGATAGAATTGAAACACGCAACAACGTTTTATTTTTATTACTATGCTAGTTCGAACGATTTATTACTGACGAGCCATAGCAATTGCACCTATCAAAGCAACTAAAAGAATTATGGAAATGAGTTCAAATGGAAGGAAAAAATCTGTTGATAAATGAATCCCAATTTGTTGACTATTACTTAAAAAATCTTGTTCTATAATCTGGTTTGATCTTGTAGTCCAAATAATACCGTACCATGAAGTATCTGTAATAATAGTAATTAGTGAAGCAAAAATACTTGCACAAACCATCGCAGTCACCCCATCCCCAACAGTCCAAAGAGTAAAATCGTTGTAAGATGCTGAACCATTCATAAACATCACAGCAAATATGATTAAAACATTTATAGCTCCCACGTAAATAAGGAGCTGTGCGGCCGCTATAAAATGGGAGTTTGATGAAATATATAATAAAGATATACAAACAAGAACCAATCCCAATGAAAAGGCAGAATAAATTGTATTAGTAAGTAATACCACCCCTAAACCTCCTAATATAATAACCAATCCTAGAAAGACTAAAAGAAAATCATGTATTGATCCGGGTAAATCCATTTTATGTAAAATAAGAAATAAATAAAAAATCTTTCATGATCTTATTGACCTGACCAGGAAATGGACCCTATTTTTTTATGATATGTTTTTATGAATTTAATTCTAAATGCTAAGAAATTCTAATGAGTGTGGATTGATGTGTATCCAATAATTGAATCAATCTCGTTTTTTATCAGAATAATAAATTAAAAATGGGAGCTATATATGTTAAAAAAATTACTGATAGATGATATATCACTCGATTTTAACTCCAAATGACGCCTCGATTCTCATCAACTAATTATTGGGATTTCTATTGTAGTTATTGACCAAGGAAAAATAAAACTAAAATTTTTTAATCATGGGGTTGACGTATTTTTTCTTTGAGGCGAATTCAAAATTGTTCTAATTGTGTAATCGTCAATTACTGGCATTGGTAAACGACCCAAAGCTATTTGATTATAATTCAATTCGTGACGATCATAAGTAGAAAGTTCATATTCTTCAGTCATTGATAAACAATTTGTTGGACAATACTCAACGCAATTACCACAAAAAATACAGATTCCGAAATCAATACTGTAATTAAGCAATCGTTTCTTTCTAATATTCGTTTCCAATTTCCAATCCACAACAGGTAAATCTATAGGACATACACGAACACATACTTCACAAGCAATGCATTTATCAAATTCAAAGTGGATTCGACCGCGGAAACGTTCCGATGTGATTAATTTTTCATAAGGATATTGAATAGTTACAGGTAAACGATTTGCGTGCGATAAGGTAATCATAAAACTTTGACCAATGTATCTTGCAGCTCGGACTGTTTGTTGACCATAATTCATGAACCCGGTTACCATGGGGAACATATCGTGAATATATCGAATTTTTTTTTCTCTTGTTTGGGACAGGTCGTGATAGTGTATTTACAGTGCAAGGAGTTGGGAAGAAGTTGTTAATAATAGATTACCTAGAGAAATAGGTAAAAGAAATTTCCATCCAAGGTTTAATAATTGGTCCATTCTTAACCTAGGTAAAGTCCATCTTGTTGTGATAGGAATAAACAAGAACAAATATGTTTTAGCTAATGTAATAAAGAGAAAAATTGTGGTTCCAAAGACGCCACCTACTTTATTTATTTCAAATAGTTCAGGAATAAACATGTACGGAATAGAGAGATTCCACCCACCCAAGTAAAGAACTGTTACAAACAATGAAGAAACTAGTAGATTTAGATAAGAAGCAACATAAAATAAACCAAATTTGATACCAGAATATTCAGTTTGATAACCCGCTACTAATTCTTCCTCTGCTTCTGGTAAGTCAAAGGGTAATCTCTCACATTCTGCTAGGGAGGAAATTATAAAAACGATAAACCCGATAGGTTGACGCCACAAATTCCATCCCCAAAACCCATATTTTGCCTGTGCCTCAACTATATCAACTGTACTTGAACTGTTAGATAATTATAGTCGGTGATAACATCACTGTTCCCATCGCTATTACAGAACCGTACATGAGATTTTCACCTCATACGGCTCCTCCAGGACCACAAAGAAATCTAAGGACCGGATCGGCATTCTTTAATGGCGATATGTTCTAGATCGAGTAAAAATCTATTGAGAGGTCCCGAATTAGACCAATGTAATTCTGTCTGCTATAATAAAAAAAAAAAAAGTACTTCTGAATTGATCTCATCCTTTAATAATTTAGAATGTTTTTTTGAGTAATAACTTAAACCTTCAATAAAATACTCCTTCTATAAATATTCATAGATATTTGAACCCAGCTTTTTCAATTACGAAAAAGAATTAGATATTACATTAGTTCATAAATAATGCCAAGAATTTGCTTTCTATATAAATTAAAGAATAAAGATCTTTCTCTCCCTTTTTTTATTCATTTTTTATTGTAATTGCAGTCTTTCTACCTTTTCGTTCCTATTCTTGTTTCTAAAAAGTGGATTCAAAAAAAGTAAAGGATTATTTCGTTCTTGATAGTAATTTCTTTAATCGGTGGATAGGAGCATACTCTGGATCGGAATCATGGGGAGTACTACCTGATCATTTCTACTAACGTAAAGCCCCAATTGGTCTTCCTTTTATGCGGAAACGGCCCTTTGTATTTTGTATAATTTACATAATCTCTATTACTAATCCCTTGTGTAATTTGGTGTTTCTAACCATCCACTCATTTTTGCCCAATCGCCTGTTATGGTAGTCGGGTAATATAGCCAAACGCTAATGAAAACCCCATACAGTTGATCTTGTGAACCCGCTTCAAGCCATGATGCCCAACCAACCAATCTTGGGGTAAACAGTCTCTACTGCTTATATTTACTTTTGCTTAATCCTGGTACATAGGAAATGAGACTCGACTTCTTACTGCAAACTTATAAGCTGTTTTTTTTCACTCAGAGAACTATCTGATTTAGTTCATCAACACTAACGATGAACAAAAAACGGAGACTATCTATTCAACGCTTTCCGCGAAAGAACGGAAATAGTCAAAAGTTTATGTCTCAACGAGTCACACGTAGAGATATTGATAACACGCATAGAGTTAATGGTATTTCATAACTAATGGATTGAGCAGCTGCTCGTAAACCACCTAAAAAGGAATATTTATTATTTGATCCATATCCTGATATAAGAAGTCCAATAGGAGCAATACTTGAAATAGCGATCCATAAAAAAACCCCGATATTTATATCAGCTAGGATAAAATGATAACCAAAAGGAATTACTGAATAACTTAGTAAAATTGATATGACCGCTACCGATGGTCCGATACTGAATAAACCACTATCTCCTCTAGATGGAATAATATTTTCTTTAACAAGTAGTTTTGTCCCATCTGCTATAGCTTGGAGAATTCCTAAAGGGCCGGCATATTCAGGTCCAATACGTTGTTGTATCCCTGCGGATAGTTCTCTTTCTAACCACACAATTACTAGTACACCTATTGTTATTCCCAATACAAGAGTCAAAATAGGTATAAACATCCATATGATCCCATAGATCTCCTTTAAAGACTCCAATCTGTAAAAAGAATTGATATCTTGTATTTCTGTTCTATCAATTATCATTTCAACGGTCAACTTCTCCCATAATGATATCTATACTACCTAGTATCGTCATAATATCAGCCAATTTCATTCTTTTAACTAACTGAGGAAGAATTTGCAAATTGATAAAACCTGGCGGTCGTATTTTCCATCGCCAAGGAAAAACACTTTGATCTCCTATCAAAAAAATGCCCAACTCTCCCTTTGGTGCTTCGATTCTCGCATAAAGTTCTTGTTTCGACAATTCAAAAGTGGGCGAAGGCTTTTTACTAATGAATCGATATTCAAAATCATTCCATTTTGGATCCCTTACTATATCAAAGCATCGGTTTTCTAAATTCTCATAGGGCCCTCCTGGAATTCCTTCCAGAGCCTGTTGAATAATTTTTATAGATTCCGTCATTTCGCCGATTCGTACTAAATAACGAGCTAACGAATCCCCTTCTTTTTGCCATTTGATTTCCCAATTTAATTCGTCATAACACTCATAATGATCAACTTTACGAAGATCCCACTTTATTCCGGAAGCTCGTAGCATTGGTCCTGATAAACCCCAATTTATTGCTTCCTCTTCGCTAATAATCCCTACTCCCTCAACTCGGTCTAAAAAAATAGGATTTCGTGTAATAAGGTTTTGATATTCAGCAACCCCTGTTAAAAAATAATCACAGAAATCTAAACATTTATCTATCCAGCCATGGGGTAGATCAACAGCGACTCCTCCGATACGAAAATAATTATGCATCATTCTCATACCAGTGGCAGCTTCGAATAGATCATATACTAATTCTCTTTCTTTGAAAATATAGAAGAAAGGGGTTTGTGCCCCAATATCGGCCATAAAAGGTCCGAGCCATAACAAATGAGAAGCTATACGACTCAACTCCAACATAATTACTCTGATATAGCTGGCTCTTTTCGGTACTTGAATATTTCCTAACTGCTCTGGTGCATTTACGGTTATCGCTTCTGTGAACATAGTAGCTAAATAATCCCACCTTGTTACATAAGGCAAATATTGTATAATTGTTCGGTTTTCTGCTATTTTTTCCATTCCTCTGTGTAAATAACCCAATATTGGTTCACAGTCAATAACATCTTCACCATCTAGAGTAATGATGAGTCGAAGAACACCATGCATTGATGGGTGCTGAGGACCCATATTTACTATCATGAGGTCTTTTTTTGTAGCTGGTACATTCATAGGTTTTTCCCCGATTGATTCTTCCACGAATTGTCGAAAATAATAAAAATTCAAGATCGAACATCAAATAATTAAAGTTCTTTTAAATTAAAATTAGTGAGTTTTTGGCTCACGAATTTCCAACCGACCAATTAATTCTTTATAACGTACTCGATTTTTCTTTGACAAATAAGCTAGTAATCGTTGACGTTTTCCCAGAATTTTACGTAAACCTCTCTGAGATAAATAGTCTTTTCTGTGCAATTCCAAATGTGAAGTAAGTCGTCGTATCTTATTAGTGAAACTTAATACTTGAAATTCAACAGACCCCGGGTTTTCTTCTTTTTTTTCTTGGAAAAAAACTGAAATGAATGAATTTTTTACCATAAAACGTAAATTGCTCCCCCTTTTATTGTTTAAAGATATTTTTTTATTGTTAATTTTACTGATCAGAAATAATAAAAAAGAATAATGCTAACCATTTGAATCGGGTATACTAAATTAAGTTATCTACTCTTAATTTTCTCAAAAAAAAATTCCGTTGATTTTTTTATTTATAGATCGAATTATCATGGAATGTAAGATACTACATGTATGTATTAGTTTGCTTTGAAATATTAGATATGTTACCTGATATCTGATATCTTGCAAAAATTTATCGTCGTCTATTTTAAAATTGTGGATATTGATATTGTGGATACATATGTAGCCTTAACACACTGAAACTACTGCTATTAGTGGTATCAAACCAATAGCGATTCATACAAGCTAAATCTTCTAATCGATAAGTGGGCCACAGAAAGAACTTTAATTTATTTTTATCTATATCAAGACTTGGGCTTGTATCCAAAAATTTAACACAGTTTTTTACGTTCGTTCCATCCCAAAGTATGGGATTTAGACCCGCACCCTTCCCTTTTCTTGAATTGAATGAAATTACAATTCTCAATTCTCTCCGACGTCTAGGTGATAAAATATTTTCGGGAACGAGCAAAGCATAATCGTTTTTATCTCTATTTCCAGTTATTTTTTGATGTCTTATACTTATAAGGGATTTAAAAAAATTATTTTTATCACCATATCTTTGATTAATGCGATCTTTATTCTTATGAACCAATGAAATACTTATGCTTTGATATCTAATAAATTGTCCATTCGTTTTGACAGACAGACGAACCGGTTCGATGCTAACCCCCCCTCCTTTCACCAATTCGGGAATATGGACATCCTTGTGACTCAGCATTATATTGAAAAGCATTTCGCCTCGTTGCAGAGAGGATATAAAAACTTTTCGCGGGCTTCTCAGTCTAAGCAGGAGACAATATACCTTGATATTATTGATTAGTTGTTGATTAAAAAAAGAATCATTTCTAAATTGAATAAGCAAATTATTTTGTAGGAAAAAATCTAATTCTGTTTCTGTAGCGCTTGTGTTTTGCTTTTTATTTGTATGATTTTTTATGACTGATCCCGCATAATCTTCTTCAATATATTTTTTTTCATTGATGTTTTTATTTGTACTAATCGGTGCATTTCCCTGAAAAAAAAAAAAAAGTAATTTTATGGGTATGACCCAGGGTTTTATTTTATATGAATTATAAAGTAACATAACTTCTGGGAAGAACCAAAGTTCAAAATCGGATATGGCCTTGCTTTGTATTTCTTCATTCATTCCCATCCAACCAAATTGTTTTTTATTGAAGGGGTTGATGTCTTCATGAATTGTGAGATAAAAAGGATATTTCTTATACATTTTATCAACTTTTTGATCGTGACTAGTCTGTTTATTACTGGTGCTATGGATCCAAGCCTCACTAGTGAGCTTCTTTCTAACACTAAAATGGATAATTTTCCAATCCGCATATTTTCTATCCGGATTTTTAGCCATAATAGCATCTTTTCCTAGATAATTCTTGAGAAGTATAATTGCCAACCCATCAAATAATTTTTGTTTATCTATGTTGTAATTATAAGAAATCTCTTCGGTATTGTTTACGTGTAATGATGATACATAACTGTAGGAGTTCCTCTTAGCTTCATAATTAATAGATTTAGACGAGAAGAGGTCATATTCAGAGTGTCTTTTAAAATTTTCTTTTTTATTTGGTAATAGAGAATAAGTTTCTTTTTCATATGAATACCATTTGTTTAAATCTTTTTGGGGGGCTTTATTAACTCTATTTTGCCATTTTTGGGCTACTAATTTAGACCATTTAATTTTAGATAAATTATATTGATAATGAACCCTTAACCAATTTTTCCATTGATTCAGTCTAGAATTACGAAGTTTTTTATTTTTTAATTCGGAACTAAATATTCCTTGTGTTCTAAAATATCCCGTTAGTTCGTTTTTCTTTAAAACGGGTGTTCCGTGATATTGAAGAACAGATCTTAAGTTAATAACGTGGGTTTTTGATAATTTGTAAAATACATATGCTTGTGACAAAGAAGGTAAGTTCTTTGAATATTTTTTAATATTACTAATATTAGAAAGTGACTTTATAAAGTGAATTTGTGTGTTTTTTTTTTTCTCAATTCTTGCGGGATTTGCTTTAATATAAATAGTGTAAATGTATTTTTTAACTTTTTTTGTTGTTGATTCAAGAAAAACTTGTGTGTCGATCCGAAGAATATTAATCATACCTAAGAAGTATATCTTTTGAAAGAAAAATTGTATAAAAAAATGTAATTTACGGATTAATCTAATCTTTCTTCTTTTTAACACCTGAAAAATATATATATAGGATTCTAATCTGTTAGCATCATTACTTTTTTTGTTCGAACTAATGTTTTTTTCTGAAGTTATATATATTTTTTTTTTTATAAGTTTGTTTATTTGAGTTATGATTAGGCTTGTTCTATCAGTCAGCTCTTTTGTTTTTTTTTCTGGCAGTGAATAACTTCTCCAATCAATAGATTTTAGTTTACTGGATGGTTTATAAATAATAATATTACGGATTAAAAAATCTTTTTCTTTTTTAGTTTCACGCAACTCATATACTTCTCCTAATCCAAATAATAGCTTTGGGTTTATTTTTGCTAATTCTTTTTTTATTTTTTTTATAAGGAGAATGCTTTTTTGAATTGTTGTTGAGACCCTTAGAGATAAATTTGTTCGTTCGTTTAATCTTCTTAGAATTGGAAAACAATTTGGCTTCCTTTTTAGAAGCATTTTTCCAAGTTCTTTAAAAATAGGTGCAAAAAAGGAGGATCGTTTTCGGGGAGAGCAAAAAGGTAGGTCGGTTTCCATCCCCCAAACAGTTAAAAAACAAAAATCATATTTGTGTGTTTTTTTTTCTCTATAAGGAGAGTCTGGATTAGATCGGTGCCAAGGTTTCAGACGGAAAGGAAAGAGTATCTTTATTTGAATACCCTCTGTTAACCAGTTTGTCGGAAATTCATTGTCTGCTAATTGAACACCGTTATAGGTGCATTTAACATATCTTTCCTTCTTCCAATCGGTTAAATCCTCAGACCATTCTGGAAAGTCAAATAATAGCAGACGACCAAGATTTTTAGCTATTATAAAAGAGGGTAGTAGAATATATTTTCTAAGGATTGCTTGTGTTAGTAATATTGAACTTCTTATTACTTGACCCAATAGAATAGTATCCCAAATTTCTGCTGTTTCGATCTGCGCTTTTTCTTGCATTTTGTGCTTGTAACTTTTATCTACTCTTAGTTTATCTTTTTTTTTTTTAGCTTCCTCCACATAATCCGAAATTTTTAATTCTGTCTTTTTACCCATCCTAGTTATAAAAATAAATTTCATCAGTTTGGAGATATCAAACGCAAAAAATAGAGGGCTTTCTATTCTGTCCATGAAAAGGGGGGAATGGGCGTTCGCTTGAACCTGTTTTGAAATAATCATTTTCCGTCGTTGAGCGCGCATCGATCCTTTTATTATCTCTCGACGAAAATCGGATTGTTCATAATAACGTAATAAAGTTACTTCCTCTGTTTGAAGGGTATTATCGGGATTCTGCTGATTATCATTAAAAATTATTATAAATTTAGCTTTTCTTGAACGAATCTGAGGATCCTCTGCCAGGCCTTCGTCATTTGCTTTTTGTTCGTGTTCGAAATCGTTGATTAATTTATATGACCATCGAGGTATTTTTTTGCGTATTTCTTTTATGCTTACTCCAAGATATTTTTTTCTAATTGTCTGATCGTTGGTATCAGTTAGAACTGCATTGAATAATAATTTTAAAAATTTTGATTTTGAATCAAAAATTTTTTTTTCTAGAAATAAAGAAAGTCTTTTCACATTTAAATACGATGGTGATTCTGTATTTAATTTACTAATAAAGTTAAAAAAAGGTTCTATTTCCGTTGATAATGATTTTCTATCAAACGCATACATATCCATTTTTTGATCAAATTCTACATAATCAGTATTAGTAGTAAAAAGCATACCATGGATCTTATTTATCCAAAGAGTTCCCATGTCATTTTCGATGGAGGGTGAAAACAAAAAGGCAATTGTTCCACGATAGGGACCAGTCAAGAGAGGATCATATTTTTTCGGCAAGTATGCTTTTTTGATCTTATTATTACATAATTTCGTTCTTTTTTTTATTACATACATAGGAACAGATCCCTTGTCTATAGCCTGTAGTCTACTTAGAAATTCATTGCTTAGATTCTTTTCTTTTTGGTCTTTGGTATGAACCCATTGATTATACAGTTCATAAGAGAAGTCATTTTCCATTGTATTTGTGTACAAAGAAAAATGACTTTGTATCATTTCCAAAAAAGTTGACAAACTGGATGGATACGTAAAAGATATTCTTTGGTTGCCATCACTTCGACATGTGTAAAAAATATATTGTGACGTTTCATTTCTTATAGCTTTTTCAAATTGATCATTTTTTATATACCGCAATGGACGATTCCATCGCTTATAGTCGAAAAGACGGGTCACAAGAGGTTTTTCAAACCAGAAGAAAATTGCTTCTTTTTCTTTGTTTTTTAGTATTTCTAACTTCGCATTTTCTTGATTCCCATCCAGATCAGAA